TAAGGCTCTAGACATGGGATTTCTTTCTCGGGATATACTTGAAAAAAGAACTAGATTGGTTAAGGATAATGATAAGACTCAAAAAAAAGACTGGCCCAATCAAAAATTATACTTGTCTCAAGAGTATGATCCTTTTTTGAACGGACCATGTCGTGGAACACCCCAACAGTGGTTTTCACCTTCAATCAGAAAGAAAATAAATTTTAGAAAGACAGTTAAAATAAATAAGATTCATGGTATCCTTCTTTCTGGTACTGATTACCAAGACTTTAAACAGAAAGAATTTGAACAGAAAATGGATACATTTTATAAAAAACCATTTGCAATAGAAATGAATCTTTGTTTCACTTTCATCAGGAAATTTGCTAGAAAAATAGGATTGAGTCTCAATTTGAAGGACCCTTCTTTATTTTCAGAAAAAGAACATGATAAAAAAAGAAAAAAAAAATCTATTGGAATCAAAGAAATCTGTAAAAAAGTCCCTCGATGGTCACCCAAATTAATGAGCCAACTGGAAACAGAACTTTTCGACTACGTTTCGAACGTGCAGATAGAACCCCATCTTTGCTCAGAAGAAACGAAAGAAATGGCGCTAGTTAAAGGGCCGAAAAATTTGGTGGATCCCTATGCGCGCCAAGAGTACGAGACTTACCCAAATTTATTGGATACGCCGGATTTTGAGCGAGACCTAATCATGAGTTCTACACGCGCTCAAAGGCGGAAAGTTATTATTTTGAAACTGCTTCACCCGAGGCCGCAGTCCCCGCTTTTTTGGGGCAGAATAAAAAGCCCACTCGGTTATTTTCTTGCTCATCCAATAAAATTTATTTTTAGAAATTGGATGGGTAAAAGAACAGGATCCAAAATTTTAAATTCTACAAAAAATATTAGTCTCCCTTTACTCATAATAGCTAAAAATATTGGCCGTTTATTATTTTTGCAAGTTCCTGAGTGGGCTGAGGATTTTCAGGAATTGAAGAGAGAAAAACACTTTCCATGCACCCATCTTGGTGTTGGACTAACCGATGAAGAGGCTTTGGAACGTTGGATGGGAGAAGGTTTTGACATAAAAATCCTATATCCTTTCCGCTTGAAACCTTGGCGCAGATCTAAGCTAAAAGCCCCTCGCAAAGATCGAATCAAAAAGAAAAAAAAGCGAAGTGTAAAAAAGGAAGTGGAAGATGATTTTGCTTTTTTAACCGTTTGGGGAATGGAAACTGAACATCCTTTCGGCTCTCCCCGAAAAAGAGCTTCTTTGATTTACTTTTTGAAACCCATTTTTAAGAAACTAGGAAAAAAAATGAAAAAGAAGGTTTTTAAAGATTTTAAAGTTCTAGGAGTTTTCAAAAAAGTAATATCAGAATTCTCAAAGAGAAATCCAATTCCATTAGCAAGTGAAACTAAAAAAGATTCTATAATCAACAATCAGATAATTGAAGAATCGTTTACTCAAATTCGATCTATAGATCGGGCAAATTCTTTACAGACAGAACAAAAAATGAAGAATCTAACTGAACAAGAAATGAAGAATCTAACTGATAGAACAAGCACAATCAAAAATCAAATACAAAGACTTACAAAAGATAAAAAAAAAGAAACTTCCGAAATAAATAGTAGTACAAATTCTAATGTAGAATCACAACCACTAAAAAGGATTTGGCAAATATTAAAACAAAGAAATGCTCGATTAATAAGTAAATTTCATTATTTAAAATTACATTATTCTATTCAAATTTTTATTGAAAAAATATACATAGATATCTTTCTACGTATCATTAATATTGCCAGAATCAATACACAACTTTTACAAGAAAAAATTATTGAGAAATACATTTCTAATAATGAAATAAATCCAAAAAAAATGAACTCTTTTTCGGTTTCGACTATCAAAAAGGCACGTTCTAATTATACTATTAGAACTACTAAGAAGAATTCACATATCTTTTATGACTTATCTTCTTTGTCGCAAAGATATGTATTTTTAAAATTATCACAACTCCAAGTTATTAACTTGTCTAAGTTAAGATCTGCTCTTCAATATCATGGAACATCTTTTTTTCTTAAGACTGCAATAAAGGATTTTATTGGAATACAAGGAATATTTCATTCCGAATTAAGGCATAAGAAACCTCGAAGTTATGATCAATGGAAAAACTGGTTAAGAGGTCATTCTCAATACAACTTATCTCCGATTAGATGGTCTAGATTAATACCACAAAAATGGCGAAATAGAGTCAATCAACGTTGTACGGCTGAAAATAAAGATTTTAAAAAATGGAGTTCAGATGAAAATGAAAAAGACCTATTATTTCATTACACAAATCAAAATTTGTGTAAAGTATATTCAGTACCAAATCAACAAGATAATTTTCAAAAATACTATAGATATGGTCTTTTATCATATAAATCTATTAATTATGAAACTAAGAAAGACTCATCTATTTATGGATCACCATTACAAGTAAATAAGAAGAAAAAGATTTCTTATAATTACACTATACTCAAATTCTTATTATTTAATTTTAATGAGGCTATTGATCTCAAAAATTTTCTAAGAAGGGCTAATATTATTGATAGGGACAAAAAGCCAGATCGAAAATATTTTGATTGGAAAATGCAAAATTTTGTTCTAAGCCAATTTGATATTGATACTGATAATAAAGCTTTTGATTATATTGAAATTCGTCAAGATCCAGAGATCAATCCATCCAATTCCAAAGAAATCTTTTTTGACTGGATAAAAATAGATAAAGAAAGACTAAGTAACCCCGTAACAAATTTGGACTGTGAACCTTGGCTCTTCCCAGAATATGTGCTACTTTATACTGCATATAAAGTGAAACCGTGGATTATATCAAGTCCACTTTTTCTTGGAAATCTGTCTTTCCCTATTAGTTTTAGTCAAACTAATAAAAAGAGTAAAACTAAAAAAAATCGGGATTTTTTACCCATTGAAAAAAGACTTCTTGTATCAAGGACTGGAACAGAAATTATAGAAACACCTTCTGAGGATTTGTACATCAAAATAGGTGACGGAGTGTTTAGAGAACGAATAAGAACCCCCGATTTAGTTCAGTATTGGCTTTTTCAATTGAGGTGGTACAATGAGAGTGTGAATCTAAATCACCAAAAAGTGAGCACCTGGGTGATAACCTATCTGAGAACTGACCTATTAAGTATAAATCAACACATCATTCACTATGAAACTACACTAGAGATGGATCAACTGGAGCAACTTGAGGTATTGATTCTCGAATCGAGTCGTCTGTATCTAGAAACTTATAGAGAAATTATTATGTATCAGACCATACGCATTTCATTGGTTGATCAAAGTAAGCAAGAAATTAATCAAAAATACGGAAACCAAAGATATCTTAGCCATCAAAGAAGAACAGAAAATAGAAAGAAAAATCATTATGATTTGCTTGTTCCCGAAACTATTTTATCATCTAGACGTCGTAGAGAGTTGAGAATTCTAATTTCTTTCAATTTAAAGAATAGGAATGGTGTGAATAAAAATCCAATACTTTGCAACGAGCCTAAGATAAGAAACTGGGGTCTATTTTTGAATAAAGGTAAACATCTTGGTAGAAATCAAAAAAAATTAATGAAATTAAAGTTCTTTCTTTGGCCTAATTATCGATTAGAAGATTTAGCTTGTATGAATCGTTATTGGTTTGATACCAATAATGGGAGTCGTTTCAGCATGTTAAGGATATATATGTATCCACGATTCAAAATTCGTTGATGGTACATTCTTTCTCTATATTCCCTACCCTATACATTTTAAGGATATATATGTATCCACGATTCAAAATTCGTTGATGGTACATTCTTTCTCTATATTCCCTACCCTATAATTCGAATTTATAATTCGAATTTATAGGGTATTATGAAAGTAAACAAAACAGCGTAACATATGCCTTGTCTTACATCCCAGTTTCATATAAAATGCTACGATACTAAGTCAATGACGTATCAATTAGATCTACAAATGCATCAAGGAAATCTTCGTAATTTTAGGTTTCAGTTATTCACTTTTGTGAGTGTAAAAACCCTCTTTTTGTATCCTATCCGAATCAAATTCAAAATGGGATTGATTCATATTAATTGATAAAATAAGGAATCCATAAAGAAATTAAGATTCTTGTGTATACTACATTAAAATAGCTGGTATTATTATTACTGATCAATCAAATTCATATCTGTTCTGTAAAAGGGGGAGGGGGAAATTCTTTTATGCTAAAAGATGCATTCGTTTCAATTATTTTGCAAGAGGAAAACAAAGAAAACAGAGGGTCCGTTGAATTTCAAGTAGTTAATTTCACCAATAAGATACGGAAACTTACTTTACATTTGAAATTGCACAAAAAAGACTATTTGTCTCAGAGAGGCCTGCTAAAAATTCTGGGAAAACGTCAACGGCTGCTGGCTTATTTGTCAAACAAAAACAGAATACGTTATAACGAATTAATTAGTCAGTTAAATATTCGAGAATACGTTATAACGAATTAATTAGTCAGTTAAATATTCGAGAAACAAAAGCTGGTTAATTTGAAGAGTTGGTTTGAATTATTCGCTTCAATTGTAATGAACTTCTTTTCACTTTCAGCAATTCATGGAAGAATGAATCGGGAAAAAACCTATGACTACGCCAGTTACAAGAAAAGACCTCATGATAGTCAATATGGGTCCTCACCACCCATCAATGCATGGTGTTCTTCGACTCATTGTTACTCTAGATGGAGAAGATGTTATTGACTGTGAACCAGTATTGGGTTATTTACATAGAGGTATGGAAAAAATTGCGGAAAACCGAACAATTATACAATATTTGCCTTATGTAACACGTTGGGATTATTTAGCTACTATGTTCACAGAAGCAATAACTGTAAATGCACCAGAGCAGTTAGGCAATATTCAAGTACCTAAAAGGGCCAGCTATATCAGAGTCATTATGTTGGAGTTAAGTCGTATAGCTTCGCATTTGTTATGGCTTGGCCCTTTTATGGCAGATATTGGGGCACAAACCCCTTTCTTCTATATTTTTCGAGAAAGAGAATTGATATATGACCTATTCGAAGCTGCCACCGGTATGCGAATGATGCATAATTTTTTTCGTATCGGAGGGGTAGCTGCTGATTTACCTCATGGATGGATAGATAAATGTTTGGATTTTTGCGATTATTTTTTAACCGAGGTTGCTGAATATCAAAATCTTATTACACGCAATCCTATTTTTTTAAAACGAGTTGAAGGAGTAGGCATTATTGGCGGAAAGGAGGCAATAAATTGGGGTCTATCGGGACCAATGCTACGAGCTTCCGGAATACAATGGGATCTTCGTAAAGTTGATCAGTATGAGTGTTACGACGAATTCGATTGGGAAGTCCAATGGCAAAAAGAGGGGGATTCCTTAGCTCGTTATTTAGTACGAATCAATGAAATGGCAGAATCCATAAAAATTATTCAACAGGCTCTAGAAGGAATTCCGGGGGGGCCCTATGAGAATTTAGAAATCCGACGCTTTGATAGACTAAGAGATCCGAAATGGAATGATTTTGACTATCGATTTATTAGTAAAAAACCTTCTCCGACTTTTGAATTGTCGAAGCAAGAACTTTATGTGAGAGTTGAAGCCCCAAAAGGAGAATTGGGAATTTTTCTGATAGGAGATAAGAGTGTTTTTCCTTGGAGATGGAAAATCCGACCGCCGGGTTTTATCAATTTGCAAATTCTTCCTCAGCTAGTTAAAAGAATGAAATTGGCTGATATTATGACGATATTAGGTAGCATAGATATCATTATGGGAGAAGTTGATCGTTAAAATGATAATTGATACAACAGAAGTACAAGCTATCAATTCTTTTTCGAGATTGGAATCCTTACAAGAAGTCGATGGGATCATATGGATGCTTGTTCCTATTTTCAGTCTTGTATTAGGAATCACAATAGGTGTACTAGTAATTGTTTGGTTAGAAAGAGAAATATCTGCAGGGATACAACAACGTATTGGACCTGAATACGCCGGTCCTTTGGGAATTCTTCAAGCTCTAGCAGATGGTACAAAATTACTTTTCAAAGAGAATCTTCTGCCATCTCGAGGAAATATTAGTTTATTCAGTATCGGACCATCCATCGCAGTCATATCGATTCTACTAAGTTATTTAGTAATTCCTTTTGGCTATCATCTTGTTCTAGCTGATCTCAGTATCGGTGTTTTTTTATGGATTGCGATTTCAAGTATTGCTCCCATTGGACTTCTTATGTCAGGATATGGATCAAATAATAAATATTCCTTTTTAGGCGGTTTACGAGCTGCTGCTCAATCAATTAGTTATGAAATACCATTAACTCTATGTGTGTTATCAATATCTCTACGTGTGATTCGTTGAGACATAAAATGGACCCTACTTCTTTTCTTTCTAGGAAGGGCCTTTGATGAGTTGAATATATATTTTTCTTTTTGATTCATCATTCGGGTTGATGAACTAAACCAGATAGTTATATGAGTGAAAGAAACAGCTTCTAAATTTGCAGTAAAAAGATTGAATCTCATTTTCTATGTACAAGAGTGAAGTGAAAGTAAACATAAACATTAGAAACTGTTTACCCCAAGATTGGTTAATTAGTGATCATGGCTTGAAGCGGGTGCAAAAAATCAACTATATGGGGTTTTTACTATACTATTACCATACATGTATTACCCTACCGGCGGATTCGCAAAAGAGGTGGATAGTTAGGAACACCAAGGTACACAAAGGATTCGTAATAGAGATTATGTAAGTTATTCAACAGGATTTTTCTGTGCATAAAAGGAATTCTAATTGGAACTTTAAGTTGGTAGAAATGATGAAGAAGTACTTCCCCCGATTCCGATCCAGAGTATCCTCCTATCCATCGATTAAGTAAATAACTATCAAGAACGAAGTAATCCTTTACTTTGTTTAAGTTTAAAGTCCCTTTTTCTGAGAAAGGAGAATAGGAACGAAAAAAAGAAACTAGAAAGAATATAATTGCACTAGAAAGAAAGAGATCTTTTTTTATTCTTTCCTCTATTTAGAGAAATAGAATTCTTGTCATGATTCATGAACTCATGTGATACCTAATTGTTTTTCGTAATCAAAATGCTAGGTTGAAATATCTATTGATATTGCTACAAGAAAGATTTTATTGAAAGCTTAAGTTATTCCTCAACAAAGAAAAATTAAAATTCTTAAAAGATAAGATCAATTCCGAAGCACTTTATTTTAAATATAGCAGACAGAATTCCATTGTCTAATTCGGGACACCTTACGGTAGATTTTGACTCTACCTATCCTACGAATATATCAAGATAAATAATAGCGAACAAGATAAATAATGGCGAACGGGTCCTTAGATTTATTTGTGACCTTTGAGGAGCCGTATGAGGTGAAAATCTCATGTACGGTTCTGTAATAGCAATGGGGACAGTGATGTTATCATCGACTATGATTATCTAACAGTTCAAGTACAGTT